TTTCAAGTTAAAGGTCGAGGAAACCGAGACCGAGGAAAGCTAGGAAGGCGAGGAACGAGAAACCAAGTAGTAGGCCGGAAGGTGGAAGCATGAAATATAAAGAACTCAGGATGTGAGGTCCGAGGCTTCCTAGCTTTTTAGAACAAGGAACAAGCAACGGATTACTTGCTAAAGTAATGCTTACCGAAACTTAGCCCTAATTAATGGATAGAAAAACCTGAAGTACATGTCATCATTCAAAACCTATGTTTTAGCGCTTCAAGATGAGCCTTAATTCATACCTATCTTCTTCCCTCAATCTGCTATGCTTGAACTCGGCGGATAATTGGGAGGTGGTACCAGGGGCATAAGTAATGAACTTCCCTCCTTGAATCCAATATATTCCTCTGCTCGTCTGGACTGGAGGCAGGAATTTGGGTTGTTTATTGGCCTTATCTCCCCGGTGAGCTTGACTTCCTGTCCTTGTTTGATCCAGCATCACCCCATATGTCTCACTTATACCGCGGGCGGGGAACCGGTCGAGACATTCCTCTTTCGATGTCCGCGCACCTCATATGGGTTGTTAATGCTCCCGATGATTGGCCTTGCACCAGCCATCATTTGGTTGATGAGGCGGATAATCCCTATCTTCTGCTATCTATTCCCCCCGTCCAATCAATAGGTTGATTCCCAGAGTCTTTAAAAGCTCCCTACGGGCATATCAGTTCTATGCATCCCCCCCTAGAATACCCTATTTCCTTTCCCTCCTCTATTTCCTTCGATCATCGGACGTGAAGGTCTGCAGCCACCGAAATCATCCTCCCTTCATCCGCTGGCATTCCTTGTTTGAGGCATATCGATTATAAAAGACATATGGGTTGTTGTAATCCCCATGGAGTCCATTATTGTACCTCAACCTCGGGGGAGGGAGAGAACCTCATCGATCGAAGCAGCTGATCGACGTCGAGTCTCATACGGGTGGTGGAACCGGGGATCTTATAATGCTCCAGATCACTCTATCAATCCATTCCAGTCCCACCTTCATTCGTGTGCTGCAACTCATCAGCTATAGCCTAAAAAAAAAAAAAGGCTAGGAGTTCTCACTTCAAGCGGATATTCGAGAAATACAGCTGGCCGCAGCACCTCTAGTAGTTGGAGAAGGAGATAGGCGTCCACCTATTCGATCATATGCCATACCTTTTGGGGGGAGATCCCCTCCGGACAGACAGAAATTGACTGGTAATTCGCCCTCCTTAGCACAAGCGCTAAGCGATAAGAATACCTTGCTCAAGGTTGACTCTCATTTGAGTAGTGAGGAGGCTTCCTTATCTTATCTAATAGAAATGTCGTTTATTAACACTCTCAATATTCATATCTGACACGGGGAGTTCCTTCTTCGGGAATCTACTTTAGGCAACATGCCACTTAACCAACTAGGACTTTCTTCTCTCTCAATGCCCCATCCTTGCCTTCTTTTGAGTATGCTTCTTCTCTAATAGTCTTCCACTACACTATCGGATATAGGTCCATGCCACCTCACTTACTACTACTCATCACTGAACGTATTCCCCGCTGACGAACTGGGATAGGGGTAGGCGGGTCTAGTCCATCTCAGATAGGTGCCATAACACATGCTTCAAGGGATGGGCTAGCGAGAGCACAGAGGCCTGGTTGGTTGAATAGGTCAGGTGAGAGAATGCCGCAGACAATGTATTATCGGATTATCAGAAGATAGATAGAACTATTGGATTCTTATTCTTATATAAAGGAAGATCGGTTGAATGGGGAGATCCGCCCAATCTATAATATAGTGGTTGAGTCAATTCGCAGGTGAATCTCTTTCCGCGGTTCTTACACCTGTGCCTACACGTAGGATAGCCAATGGATCAGAAGTTCTTCCTACTAGGTTGAATGTATTATAGATAGAATGCAGGACTTCTTAAGGAAACTTTTTTGCAATAGTTTAATAGGCATTTACACTTAGCTTAGAAAGTACACTCCTTGAAGTGGTCACCGGCAGCTAAGCAGCACGAGTCAAGAACTCTGGTTCAAAAGACGAAGGGGAGAAGCAGAAAAGCAACTTGATTTAGCCGAAGGTGAATCAGAGCTGGGAATAGTGGAAAGCAAGAATCGGGTACGGCGGGGGGAACGGGTCCTGGACCTGGAATGTCGGTTTCACGTTAGTAGGGGGTCGGTTTTAGCACTTACGAATAGCCCCCGTTAGCTTCTCTACTGGAATAGAAACGAATGGATTCGCACTGGAAGCTGTCTATCAAACATAGGTGCAAAAGCGGGTCAAAGGTTTTACGCCCTGATACGCTGTTTCGTTTCGCAAAGTTTCATTCTATATATAGGGAAAATGAGTCAAGCCCAATTCTGCTTATACTAACTAGGGGGAGGCACCTTCGATTGTGAAACTTTGAGTCCCACCTATAGACAAAAGTAGTAAAAAAAGCTACTTTTGGTACCTCAGCACAAGCGCTAAGCGAGAATCATTCCTCGCTTAGGGCGGAATTCGCTTTGCTACGAAAAATCCCGTGTTCACTGGATTGGTTGCAAAACGAGACCCCGTTTAGGGCTCCAAGTAGGTTTTGTCCAAATTTCCCGGGTTTCATGAAACGCACCACTTATTGTTCTTGGTCGGTAAGTGGTCAACCAGCGCTTAGTCACGTGAGGGAGGGCGGAATGAACCAGGCGGGGAGTCTTTCTTCGCAGAGGACGAATTTTTCATTCAGCATTGTAGCTAGGAGATATCTTTCTTTTAAACGAGACTCCATCCTATCTATTAAGGGTTGCAACCCTGTGAAAGCATATGCAGGAACTGTTCAGTCCCACGTACGTTCAGCGAGACTCCGAGAAAGCTTCCGTAAAGAAGTTCAGGGGTTCGTGCGAAGTGTACCGTTGCTTCTTCGATCCTGGGCCCTATGTCCTGTTCAAGCTCTCCCTCTCGAGTCGGGCTTGGAATGGGAGTGTGCTTTGATGAAACCATTCTTTGGGACCCATCACCGACCTCCGCCTTGCTAGCTTCACCTGGCATCGTGCCAGTCTTTCTCTCCTGCGAATAGGTTCCCTACAAGTGGACTAGCCGAAGACTAGCTAGGTTCCGTTCGTTTCTGTCTATCTCTCTGATGTGCTATCGGCTTTCCAGGGGCTTTCGCCTTTCAGGCCCGGATGGAATAGAGTCCAGGGCAGCCGGGTAGTTCCCAGCCCTAAATTACTTATCTTCGGAAAGGGCTGACCTTCCAACCAGTACTGAAAAACAAAAAGAATCTTTTTTTAGAAAGAAAAAGGATGCTGACGGTGGAAGACTAGACCTATAAAACTACTACGCCGACAGCTGCTCAGCAAGCAATCTCCCTGGTGCCTCCAGCCATCGATTGAGTGAAACGAGCTTATTATTCCCACCCGAATAGACAAGAACTACCTCACTCCCCCTTCCCTAATCTGTAAGTGCTAGTCTTGCTTTTGCAATGTCCGGTTCCGAAACTAAATCAATACAATTGGTTGGTATACCTCTTTCTCGTCTTCCCTTTTAGTAATAAAAGTGTGCTCCTCCGCTAGCTGCTGGAAAAGGTATGGGCATGAACGGAGGCCAATCTCGATGAGAAAATAAAAGAAAAGGGCTGAAAAGGATGGTGTTTGGCCCAGGATCTCACTATCACCTATGCATGTGCGAGAATGCGATACGGTAGAGGCCGATGTGTCATTGGGACACTTAGCGTGGTAGACCGGGAAAGAGTGCTGTTACCACGAATGCGGTGAAGAACAGCGTTGCCTGCCGGTGCCAAAAGACTCAATGTGCAGAAGTGTGGTGGTCGAGCTATAGAGCTGTCACCACTCATACGGAGGAAATGCCATGATGCTTTGTTGTGGCAATTGAAGTTCCACTTCAAGGGGATGCGATGTCTGGTGTGGCGAACCGTCATCACTACTGCAGGAGAGAGCTGCAATGAGACTCGCTGCGGAAGTCGAGTTAGACGACCGCGTCCTGTTGCGTTCACGGGCGAAGACAGGACTCAAGCTTCGTAGTTAGGGCAAAGTACTGGCATGCTGCCATCGGTAGACTGATGAAGTCACAAAGGCAGAATTGGAAAAAGTCGGATACCTCATAAGATAAGGGTTTGGCATGAGTTAGGGGGAGACTCTGTGCCGGCTCACTGGTGGGTAAGAACGCTGGATGAAAACGAAGTTGCTAGAATGCTGTTTCGGAAGGGCCCCCCCAAGGGGAGGCGAACCTCTGTTTTACTTGACAGGGTCAATCTAGGTGCCGTTTTATCTGTTATGTTAAGGTTAGTTATGAACCCAGAGGGCTGTGCGGAATGTTTGTGGCATGTCGAAATGTGGGCTAATACTAAGATAATGGTTGGGCCGGCGAATTGGCACTACTACTTAGTTTAGTTTAGTGAGAAGTTATGGCTTTTGGCCGAAACGGTTGGTATGGCTGAGCCGAAGCGAAGGTAGTAGATAGACTGAGGTGATCACTACTCGATGTCGGAAGGTTTGGCACATTGGACCGGAATTGTGATTGGCATACTAATGGAAGCAGTCATCACTTTTATAAACAATACGGGAAAAACTTCAGTCAATGTGATGGTCCGGGCACAGTACTGTCATCACATCGGGCTGAAGGAAAAGTGGAAAAGATCAAGTTTGTTCCCCGTGAACAATATGTTAAGTTGAGGAAGATCGAAGCCTGACTGCACTGAGCGCTAAGTTCTTATAGGAGAGAATGATGCATGTGGTGTAGATTGGCGACAGAGACCTCAGCTGGCTTAATACTTGACCAATTGGCAAGTGAGTAAAGAGAGCGTCACAAGCAACACACTCCAATTTCGTTGGCTTGGCGGAGTAAGCCTTGGCCATCTCAAGCAATTAGACGTTACCTTGGTGGAGACATAGAAGTGAGCTTGGTTAAAGCGGATGGGTAGTTATGTTAGATTGAGACATGTTGATGTGAGCAACATGGGATGGTAGGAGACCCCGACTCAGGACAGCATGGCTAATCTTATTTTTGACTTGTCTACTCAAAAGAAGAGTGGAATGACCGATGATAGGCAGTCCGAAAGTCGGTGGCGCTCTTGAGTCAGTGACGAAGCGATGTTGAAGAACTTTTCGAGGACGTTGTTGGGGGAAGCCTTGTTGAGTCACCTTGGACTCGAGACAATGACTGTTTGAATGTGAGTGCCGCAGATCGAAGGATTGTACATGGAGAAAGACACTATGTGTGTGTTGAAGGTTGTTGGATAAGTTGGTCTTTGAACTGTGGTGTTCTCGGGCGTGAACATTTGGCGCTGGAATGAGCTTCAGTGCCACTTTCATAATGTGACGGAAGTCCATTTGGTTGGAGGGACAATTGAGAACCAATATGGTGCTGTTGATATGGCACTTGGTGAATTGTTGTACTGTCGGTACAGTACTTGGTGGGGGTGATTGCCGGGTAGCGGACTACTGGGTCATCCTGATGAGGAGTCAAGGAAGTGACTCTCATCAAAGCTGGGAGGTGGAGTCGGTGGACTGGCTCTGACCCATAAGGTTGTTGGCTTACTTGTGATGCGCGGGGCGATACAAGTAGAACTGGGTTTGTGAGCAGCAGACTCCGCGGGCGTCAGGAGCTCGAGTAAGGAAGCCCCCTGTAAGTCAGTTAGAAATATCCTTTATTTGGTCAGTCACCACCCCCAGTGAAGCCAGGCACCCCCAAGGCAAGAGGCCCACCTCCGCTCAATGAATTCTTCTAGCCTACTCCGGGCGGTGTGGTGGTATGAAATTAGATATATTAATTACAAGATTTATTAAATTATGAAAGATATATACCCGTAGGTACCTTAAATATACCCTACGGTCCATTTCCCTATGGTCAAGCAGTTTCACTCCTTTTAACTACCCTACGCTTTTCACTACCCTTATTCAATAGCTACCTTTTAAGGAATTGAAAAAGAATGAAATGCTATTCTCTTCGATCGCTCTATTCAAAAATCAAAAACGAAGGGTGGGGAAGGAGCGAGCAGAAAGAGGCTCCTCATAGTAAGAAGAAGAAGCTCACAGCCTGGGCTAGACCAAATGGCGAGGTTTCGTATCTTGTAGAGGGCCTTTGCTTGGATTCGTCATTCATTACTTTATAGTTACCACGAGGATGGAGCCCATTAGCTAGCATAATTTGAAGACAGAGATGAATCCCCCTTATGAAAACAGAAATGCCGGCCGAGCTGAACGAACAGGGCGTGCTTTGGAATCATAAATCATTTACCGCCGAGACAGATTCTCTATGGATGGGGAATAACCTCTATTGGGAATAACTAGGACATAGGGGTCTCCATGGGGATAGGACATCGGGGAATACTCCAAGTGTAGTGTCTAATATCATAAGCTAGTTTTCGTGTCTTTACCTGCCTGCTTTCCCGTTTATAGCGCTTATGGCCAGTGGGGTCATGCTTGATGGCCAAGGGGTCATGCTTGTATGTTAGTTGATTTTTTATTTATTATTCTTTTTCTTATTTATTTGTATACGAGTTCCCATTCCGAAGCTTGAGCTGGGCTAGATTCTTTATGCCAATGTTTGTTACCGGGAAACACCTACTCTAAAGGGGGCTTGTCGTGCTTGACTTATTTCTTACCCAGGGCTGCGAAATGCCTCTGCTATGGGCTCCCCTCGGGGGGCTCTTGTTGTCTACCCAATCTATGGTGGGCTCAAGCTATGGCTAAGGCAATGATGGGATCGATCTAGCGAGGGTACATTCTGGGATCGATTTGTCTCTTGGCTCTCCTAACCGTGCCTTGAATCCTATTTAGCCACCCACTAGCAGGTCGGTTGCCCTCGTTGCTTCGGTGTTTTGCCCTAATGATAAATAATGGTTATGAAATCCAAGGCTACTACGGGAAGGTCCCTCCATGAATCGGATTTGGAAAAGGATGCGTACCAGGAGCGGTTTCTGGACCAGCCGTTGTTTGCTTTGAAGCCATTGCTCGCCTTGCTTTGTTTGCTGGAATGGAAGCTCGCTTTTCTACCCTACCCTCGAGTAGTTGAATCAATCGTCTTGCTTGCAAGGATATGTACTGAGTTCGGGAGACATACATGGTAAAAGACCTGACGAAACTCCCATGAAGTAAGGGGATCTCCTTGCATTTCTCGTTGCCAAGCGGGGAACAGTACAAAGACCATACCATAACAACAACCGGAGAAAAGAGACTGTACGTGACGATGAATAGCTGTGATAAGCCGATAAACGCCAACTACTTGACGTTACGAATTCAAAGACGAACGCTCGGCGGCACTGTCCAAACTACTTGCTCTGAGAGCAGCGGAAAAAACCACTCCTTCTTAATCAGTCGCCGGAACAGCATCGATTGCTGGCGGCTTCCAGACGAAATGCGAAGAACATCTCTCCGTCAGAAGGAAATCACCCATAGGTTACCTAATAAGTGCTCTCGTATCCAACTCGCACAAATGAGACTCTTTACTTACGCAACAAGTACGTTGTTTCTCAATTACGGAATTCAAGGATACGGTTCAAAGAGCGAGACCGAAACAAGCAAACTACCTAGTCCTATGGCCGTAGCGACCCGAGATACTTATCGTTATATGAGAATACGATCAATGGAATTAACAATTAGATATTCATATTCCACTATTCCTATCTGAACTCTTGGTTAACAAAAGAAGTATGCCTTCTCTTGAGGGGCTCGCGTTCGTTCGTGGCTACAATGGTCACTTACGTTATGAAAGGGAAGATCGATCACCCGAATCTGACAGTCCAAGTTTCAGATTGGCTTAAGTACCCTGGCCCTTTGCCCCAAGCTCTGAGCAGGAATGTGGGGAAGACTCTGACTCCACTATCACTTCACTTCCTGAAACCGCAAGCATGTCCGCAAATCGTATTCATGCCTATGGGAGAAATGGGTGCTATAGGAATATTCATTGAAACAAGCCACTCCTACCAGCTCAGCTAGAGACGGCTCAAAGCAGAAGCAATCGGAGGTGCCGTAACGGAATGCTCAAAGTGGAACATAGAGCGGAGTCCAATCCATATCTCTATTTCTTTAGTGGTGAGCTTGCTTTCCTCTCTTTCAGTCAAGTATTTCCTATCTGCCTTGACAAGCCAGACATGCTAACTAAACTTCTAGAGGTATCCTCTCTTTCTGACGCTGCACGTGCTCGCTTTCTTTCTTCACTACGTGCCTCGTACGCTGGTCGAGTACTACGTAACACCCGAGGGTTCAAGACGTCTGAGAACACCTTGCGATACGAACAGGAGAGTCAAGGTCTCTTGCAGCCAAAGTGGAGGAAACTTGATTTTAGAGTTGTTGGGACATCAGACCTCTAATCATAGGTTTCGCTGCCCTTTCCCTACCAGTCGAGTCGAGCCCCTGCTTTCGCTGTCCAAAGACCCCTTCCTTAACTTTAGCCTTTCTTTCCGTAAGTAAAGCCACCAACAAGAGCTGCAAAGTCAGAATACCAGTTTGAAGCCGTAAGTGGTCCAGTAGCCAGGTAGTAAGCCAAGCCATTAGTAGTTGTAGTCTCGCCGGTGGTAGAAAGAGTAAAAATTGCTTGCATAGTTATCTCATCATCATAGCATGATATAATAGATTTGCATGTGAGCATGTAGCTAGAAGACTAGATTAGCCATGACTAGGTCATGACTCGATTCGTTTGTGTCTAGTCATAGATATGCATGGCATCATGTAGGACTTAGCCGTCTGTTGCATAATATATATATCCTTATAAAGCGTCATAGGATATGAACCCATTGTTAGATTCAACTCGAGTCTCGACTCGGCCAAGTCGTATAGTTGAGACCCATGTGGATCTAATCGATCCGGATCATTACTATCTCGTCAGACCCAACTTTAGGTTTTTTCGGACTTCGCAAGGCTTGAGTATAACCTTCGGGCTAACTCATAGACCTAGAAGTGTTCTGACCTAACTTAACTAGGTCCCGACTGTTGCATTAGGTTGCGTTGAAGATTCGATCCAGACCAGCTGATTACACCACCTGGAGCCAGGGTGCACCTAGAAATCCATGAAGTAGAATAAAAACAAGAGGTAGCAGTAACATACCGCTATTCAAGCCCATCAGAAGAGGAGGTTGGATATTAAGAAAAGACTACCTTACGGATAGTTCACTTCGCTCAATATGCAGCGAAATGGAGACCTTCCCTATCTTCATTTAGGAATACTGACTGGTAACTAAGCACATCTACTACTCTACTACTTAATAAACGAAGGAAGAGAGTCCGCTAACTCCTAGCTCTCAATCAATCGAATAAAGTAAAGAAGATAGAAGTCAGTTAAGATAAAGGGGTCAGTCTCGCTACCAGGTCCTTTCCTTACTAAATGAAGGAGAAAGATCAAAGCAAGAAGGATAACTACTATTAATGATATAAGAGAAAGGTTTTTCATCCTGTTCTACTATAAATGGCTTCTTCCCTCTTCCTTCTCGAAACCTAGGAATTCTTAAACCCGCCTCTTTCTCCCGAGCAAAGCAGCAGGATTTCTGAGCTCACAACTGCTTTTGTAACATACTACCAGGTTGGTCCCCCAATCCGAGCAAGCCAGTTTTGGATTTCTTCGATGTTCACGAAGCGTCTGCCTCTCTATGGATAGGATAATGGAGGAATCAAACCCTTCCCTCGTTATAGATGGATAGGTAAATGCCTGAATGAGTCTAGTCCGGATAGTAGTTATCCTTTTGCCTGTTAGATCTATCCTTCATTTAGTCAGGCTTGTAATAAATAGGTAGGTCTCATTATTCTTAGCGTCCTTACTTCTATCTTCTTTCTTCCCTTGCATCTATCTATCAGACAATCTGAAAACAAGAAGATTGTCTTCTCCCTGCTTTCTTTCTCTCACTAAATAGAGGTCTTAGCTCCCATTGGAATGCCTTATAAGTAGCCTTCTTTTTCCTGCCTTTAGTTTATAGCCTCACTTCCTTAACTCACTGTAAGTTCTCCAAGGCTTCAAGAAGGGGAGTGAAGCGAAGAGCTGAGGAGATCTAGTAGGTGGGCGAGTGTACTAGCAGTGGTTACG